AAGATGAGAATCAGAGAAATCGGCCCAAGTCGACTTACTGATAGGATGCCCTAATGCGTTACAAAACCGCGCCTTAGTCAATGATCCAATCAGATGAAGAATTGGAACGGTCGTATCGACCTTCTTCATAGAATTATCTATTAGAAATGAATTTTCTAGCATTTGACTCCGTACCAACAAAGAATTTAGTCGCACACCGGAAAGATAGCCCAGAAAGTTAATAGCGTACTTGCCTAAGTATAAGTGGTTTAGCTGAACCCTTCCTGGTTGAGAAGACGCGTGAAAATGCCATTGCCATAAACCGACAAGGTAATATTTCCATTTATTCATCAGAAGAGGCGTATCCTTTGAAGCCAAAATGGATTTTCCTTGATATCTAACATAATGCATGAAAGGATCCTTGACCAACCCTAAGATGTCCTGAAAATCTTTATCAAAGACTTCGACAAGATGTTCGACTTTTCCATAGAAATACGTTCGCTCAACGAGGACTCGAAAGGATGTTGATTGTAAATGAGACGATTGGTTACAGAGAAAAAAGAGGATGGATTCATATTCATATACATGAGAATTATATAGAAACAATAACAATCTTGGATTACTTTTTAAAAAAACAGAAATAGAGTTCTTTGGAGTAATAAGACTGTTCGAATTAAAATACTCGTGGAGAAAGAACCGTAATAAATGTAAAGAAGAGGCATCCTTTACCCATTCGCGAAGGGTTTGAACCAAGATTTCGGGACAAATGGGGTAGGGTATTCGTACATCTAACACATAATTTAAATGGGACAATTTATCCTCGAAAAAAGGAAATATTGAATGAATTGATTGGAAATTAGGCGATTTTTCAATTTCTTTCCCTTCTAAAAAAGACACCAACCGTAGGGAAAATGGAATTTCCACCACAGCAGCAAATACCTCTGATATAATTTGAGAATATAACTTATTATTGTGCCCAAAAATTGGATTTTGATTCGAATCATTAGCAGCAATACTCAAATTAATCCGTTGATACATTCTAGTAATTAACCGTTTCACACTTAGTGAACTAGATTTATTGTCATAAAACCCACCTTCCAATGACATCATCGAGCTATTTAAACCATGATCATGAGCAAGTACATAAATATACTCCCGAAAAAGAAGTGGGTATAGGAAGTCGTGTTGTTGAGATCTATCTAGTTCTAAATATACTTGAAATTGCTCCATTTGAAATTCGATTAAAAACATAAAAACAAAGGTAAGGGATTTAGTGAGCGATCAAACGATACATAGTGCGATACGGTGAAAACAAAGTATTGTAGTAAAAAAAGTGGATACCTTGAAAATGGGTAGACTCATCACCGGATTCTCTATCCTCTCAGTTTGAGTTAATTTTTTATGTTTGTTATAGTATAACTAAGTGGTTAGAAACCCTTTATTTTTTCACTCCAATCGCTCTTTTGATTTTGGAAAAAAAACAACTATATTTATCAATATACTGCTTCTTCTACACATTCAGTTACAACCCATAATAGGGACCCGCTAATACTTAGGACTCATTAAATAAATCGATAATCCCCTCATGAGAAAACCTTTCCCCGCGTTAGGAACTAATATCTTTTTAACGTTTAATTAGATCGGATAATCATTCAAATTAAGAACCGAAGCTCGTTACTTTTAGTTTCCCTATAATTGGAACCCTAGGGCTCTATCCATTTATTAACTCGACCCAACTCTTAATTATTAATTCTATTTATTTTGTTCCGCGCCAAGAATTCAAACTTGGTTTTATAGCGATTGAACAAGAATAAAATATTCTCAAAATTATCCATTGATACGACATGCTGTTTTTTCCATTCATTCCTTTCAGGATCAGTCGCAGTCTTACAAACTCTCCCGAAGATTTGGACGAATTCTTTGCTTCATAGAAATGTGTAAAAGATGCTAGCCGTACTTAAAAGCCGAGTACTCTACCGTTGAGTTAGCAACCCAAATAATTCGAATGGGTAGATAGAATCGGAATAAAAATAAATAAAAAAAAAAAATGGAATTTCAAAACGGAATAAAAAAAATGAAATTAGCAAGAACTCGAATCAAAAAAATTTCTAATCGATTTGGAACATAAAAAAAAGACAACCAAAACCTATGGAACGGAGATAAATGGGCCCATTTCTCCATGATCAAATTATATTTGTTCACTACAATATTGTCAATATGACATTGAATATTGAATAGCAAGATTGAGAAAATACTAAAAACATACAATAACAAAAACAAAAAGAGTTAATTGGTTATTTATTAAATTGAATTCAAATCCAAATAACAAATCCAATTTTATATTAATAAATAGATATAATAAATATGGAAATTAATAAATAATATCTAAAGAATTAGATAAATAAAAAACTTTAAGAATACTTTTTTAGAGAAAGACTTGAAAAAAAAACCGAAAAGAAATAGGTCTGAATAGAACAAAAGGGGGGATAGTAAAGAAAAAATTATACAAAACTAGATAAAGCACATCCACACCCTCTTTTTTGTTCTATTCCTTAATAGAATTTCGTTTGATTAAGACTAACTTCTGTAAAAACCCCCGCTTTCTGTGAAATATCATGAACGGTTCCTGTAGGTTGAGCGCCTTTGGCAAGGAAATATAGAATAGCAGGAACATTTAAATGGGTTTGATTATTTATCGGATCATAAAAACCTACTTTCCGAAGATCTCTTCCTTCTCTTCGGGATCGACCATCAATTGCAACGATTCGATAAACGGCTCATTGGGATAGATATAGATGAACAGTACCCCCCCTAGAAACGTATAAGAAGTTTTCTCCTCGTACGGCTCGAGAAAAACAAAATGGTTAGAAGTGATAGTTATGTCTATGTATAGAATTAGAATGTCAAATAGATCTATAAAATAATCAAATCAATTAGAGATTTAAGTTATTCTTTTTTTGTTTCTTTGTCATTTTCAAAAGAAACAAAAAAAGAATTCGTACTCTCATAACTCAAGTTAGATAAGTTTCAACGCCCAGCCGAAAATCCTTAGGCATTTCCTTTTTTGAGCGGTCTCAAGCCCCTTTTTTGTTTGTCTCGTTTCGAATCGAATCCATTTTTGGATTGGATTGAATTGTTGAGACAATTGAAAAATGGTATTTCCTTGTTCCAGGATCCTTTATCTTTGCTTTGAATCATTAGGTTTAGACATTACTTCGGTGATCTTTAACGTTTTTTATTTTAAAAAATGGCAGCAACACACCCCCTTTTGATTTCTTTCTATCAAAGAATCATACGAACAATTGATTCCTACAGGATACACGTTTGGTAGAATTTGGATTTCAAAATTGCTCGAATCAGATCCTTTCGATTTCTATATCGAAAATTTACTTACGAAGTTTTTTCCAACTTATTGATTGGTATTAACCCTAGATCCTTGCCCCTGAGAAAGGAATAAATACTTTATACTCGAGCTCCATCCTGTACTAGTTCCATTACCCCCCCCAAAAAAACTTGAGGATTCTAATAGAACAGAAGAAAAAATGTCGAGCCAAGAGCCCATTCAGATAAAATCGAAAACGGTGGATGTAAAAAACAAATCCACAGCGGATCATGTCCTTCAAGTCGCACGTTGCTTTCTACCACATCGTTTCAAACGAAGTTTTACCATAACATTTCTCTAGTTTGGAACCGGTATGTAATTGATTCCAGTATGGAATCATGAATAGTCATTGCTTCGGTCGATACACAGACTTTTTTCCTTGTATATGAAGGGAATATTTAGGTTGTTAGTCGTTCATCCGGAATCCTGAAATGAAAGAGCAAATCAGAATTACAAAAATGGGCGATTTCCGTATCTATCAGATTAGACTGAACAATTTTCGTTGGAAGTAATTATGTATATTGTATGTTAAATATTTAATTTAACAGGAAGATAAGGGCTCACAAATCTTAAAAAGCAAAAGGACGTTATCTCTGAAATAGAAGGATAGCAATCCATGCATATAAGCCTTTCCTCAAATTATGTGTCGTTTCTTTGGCTTGGGCTTCAGATTCAATAATCTTTCCCCAAATTCAAAATCAAATGAAAGTAAATAGTATAAAATAAAGTAAATAGACTATATGAATAACCCCCGTCTCAATTGTTATTCCAGAGATTTACAATTATTCATTAAAAAAAGACCAAGACCGCAAAATTTGGGTTCGAATCAAAAAGCCTCCATTCCATATAGAGCGGGATTATTGGTTAATGAGATTTGGACCGACACCGATATTCAAATCGGTATCTTTCATTGCTCACTAACTCTTACCTACTCCCACCCCGAATTCTTTCTGTGGGAATCCTAAATAAAAAAAAAAAGATCCCATTTTACGGAATGCTAGACTATTTTGTATAGATACAAAGACAAAAGGGCCCAGATTAAGTCATTGTTTCCTTTCTAATTTGTTGTTTTTTATTTTAATCTAACCTAGTCTTACTTAAGAGACTTAATCCCGAATTCAATCAGTACCAGGAATACCCTCTTGTTTAGAATTCCGAAATGAAAAGAGAATAATTGGGATTCTAAAAAGATAGGAATGGGGAGGCTTTCCCATTTCGATTTAGAATGGATCTTTGAAAATGCAATTCGAGGGGGGGACGTCAGACTTTTCTACGAAACTCGCTTAAATATGAAAGTGAATGAAAGAGGAAGAGGGGGGCATACGCAAAAACGCCCATCCAACGTTTTTTAATTCAAACTCTTGTGATCGATGTTCCCCGCAAGCGGGGAACACAAATGCATTCAGTTCCATTTTCGTATTATTTGAATTCGATTCAATTTGTGAAAAAAGATCTGGTTGAGAAAATAATTTTTTTAATTCGAAAAAAAAAAAAAAAAAAAAGACGTACACGTATATTTTATCAATATATACTTAAGAGGGTTGCTCAAACGGGAATTGAAAATTTTTATTCTGCCCGGTCTGGGACGGAAGGATTCGAACCTCCGAATACCGGGACCAAAACCCGTTGCCTTACCACTTGGCGACGCCCCATTTCAATTTCGATTTGGTACTAATAAAGAGTACCAGTGGTATTGGCTGTTCGTCAATTCCAGTCCAAAGCCCCAAAATTAGATTCTGATTTTAGTGTTAGGATTTTGACACATGTTAGGTGTAAAATACAACTTAATTTATTGATCATTACATAGAATTCAATTAAGATATTGTATGAAAGTATGATTTCTTCAATTCTCACACGAGAATAGAAGGATTTTTGTTTTGATTGGGTCGGTTCCAAGAAGTTTTTTTTGTCTACCTTACTTTCTTTTCTTCATTTTTATCTTATATCAATAAGATATTAATAACTCAATCAAAATAAAATTATCTCCAAGAACAAAATGTTTGTTATGCTTAATATCTTTAGTTTAATGTATATCTGTCTTAATTCTGCCCTTTATTCGAGTAGTTTTTTATTCGCTAAATTACCCGAGGCCTACGCTTTTTTGAATCCAATTGTAGATGTTATGCCAGTAATACCTGTTCTATTTTTTCTCTTAGCCTTTGTTTGGCAAGCTGCTGTAAGTTTTCGATAAGATCTTTAATATTGTGCTAGAAAAATTCATGATTTATTCTAGTTCGAAAAAAAAAAATTCTAACAATTAATAAATAAGAGCAGATGAGTCTTACAATATGAACGAACCCCCGCCTCAATTCAAACAATGAAATTCTTGGGGAACCGCGATCCATTTTGATCCCCCATTTGCTATTTGCAATTTGTTGATTATGACCCTTTTTCACTGAAACCATCTTATATTAGAGCCAACCAAAATGTAGAATTCTAATTGTGTGAATTTCATTTATGAATTTATGAAAACGATTTTCTATTTAGAGAATCAAATTCTAAAAAGAACTTCATTTCTTGATGTCAAAATTGGATATGTAGTATAAAAATAGAGAATCTATTCTCTTTTTCCTTTTCCCCAAAAACCTGATTTGGAGATTGTGTAATGCTTACTCTCAAACTCTTTGTTTACACCGTAGTGATATTCTTTGTTTCGCTCTTCATCTTCGGATTCCTGTCTAATGATCCAGGGCGTAATCCCGGACGCGAAGAATAAAAAAGGAAGGAGTTGCTTACTTTATTCGTATAAACGTTCTTAGGATTTTTTGATTCCCAGTTACTATTCAAAATAAAGTAAAAGTGTTCGCTAAAGTGAAATTTGAAAAATACCAAGCCATCACCCGAAACGGAAAGAGAGGGATTCGAACCCTCGGTACGAATAACTCGTACACCGGATTAGCAATCCGACGCTTTAATCCACTCAGCCATCTCTCCTAATTGAAAAAAAAAAAAAAAAAATGACTATGTTACATTACACAAAAAATAATGCTTGAAAAAGCCCGTCTTTACTTGATTTTCTATCTTTACTTTTTATATTCTCTTCTAGAGAATATAGAAAGTAAATTGATTATATAGCTCATAGAAAATATAGCTTATAGAATTTCTTTTTTTTATTGTCTTTTGTATTCTATTATATAAATAGATATAACTTTTATCAGCAATTCCATTTCTATCATTTTTAGAAAATGAAAATAAAGAAAGTATTCGAAAGAGATAAAATAGAAAAAAATAAAGAAAAGAATATCTCTTTAATTTCGTTCAACGGGGCCTTTTTTATTTCCACTTCCACGGCCTGGCCTGGTCAGTACCCAGCCGGGCCTTTTTTTGTTCTAATGACCCATACCGCTGAACCGTAGAAAGGGTGCGAACCATACCATAAAAAAACGATTTATTTGAATTTGATTTGAAAACCACAAAATGAAATAAAAGACGTCAACGTTCTAATTTCGAATTTGCATTTCATGATTATTTTGAATTTATGTCCTATCTTGATTACATCTGATTCTCTTGTTCGACAAAGGGCCCTTTTTATACAATAATCGCATTGTAGCGGGTATAGTTTAGTGGTAAAAGTGTGATTCGTTCAATTAATCCCCTTAATAGTTAAGGGGTCCTTCAGTTTAATTGATATTTCAATCAAAAACTTTATTTCTTAAAAGGATTCAATTTTAATCCTTTCACTCTCAAATTTAAATAAAAGATTTGGAGAAAAATATCCGTTCTCGTGATTTGTATCCAAGAGTCAATTCGAAATTGACAATTTGGATTATGAAATTGCGAAACATAATTTTTTTTTTTGAATTGGATCAATACTTCCAATTTTTTAAGTATAAGTAAAGGATCCATGGATAAAGATAGAAAAGTCTAGTTCGAATCGTAACTAAATCTTCAATTTTGGTTTTTTATAATAGGTTAGATTGAAGCAAAATAGCTATTAAATGATCACTCTAGTTTACTAGAGACATCAACGTATTCCATTTTTTTAGTTTAGCTCGGGGGAACCAAAAAACTTTTCCTAAGGATTCTTTCAAATAGAAATAGAGAACGAAGTAACTAGAAAGATTGGTATTGTTATAATCCGACTCTTCTAGAGGGATCATCTAGAAAGCGGATTGTTTTGAATTCATTCAGACAAAAAA